ATCCTTGACAGGCCACAGGGTCTTCTGAAAATTATTACAACACACTATTATAATATGTTCCATTTTTCCATAGAAATGTGAACGTTCAAGAAAGGCTCCAGAAGATGTTGATCGTAAATAACAGGATTGTTTATGAAAAAAAACTAATAAAAATTCGCATTCAGATACATAAGAATTGTACAGGAACCAAAATAGTCTTTTATTTTCTTTTGAAAAAACATAAATAGTTTTATTACTCTGAATAGTTTTATTCAGATTCTGATATTTATGTAGAAAGAATCGCAATAAATGTAAAGAGGAAATATCTTGAATCCAGCATTGAAGGATTTGAACCAAAATTTCAAAATGGATAGGATGGGGTATTAGTATATCTGAAACATTATTTAAATGAGATAATTTGTCCTCTAAAAAAGGAAATATTGAATGAATAGATCCTAAATTCTGAGATTTTGGTATTTCTTTTTCTTCGGAGGAAGATACTAATCGTAGCGAGAATGGAATTTCCACAATGACTGAAAAACCCTTTGATACCATTTGAGAATAAAAAAAATGAGAATCAAAATAATTGGTGTGTCCACCGAATCTATTTTGATTAGAATCATTAACCAAATCAATCAAAAAATTCTGTTGATACATTCGAATAATTAAACGTTTTACAAGTACTAAACTCAATTTATTGTTATAACCAATAAATTCGATAGGTTCGTAAAAAATCGAACCATTTAAACTATCATCATGAGCAAGTGTGTAAATATACTCCTGCAAGAGAAGCGGATATAGGAAGTGTTGTTGCGGAGATCTATCTTTTTTTAAATACCCTTGTAATTCTTCCATTTACATTTTTCTACTTGAAACAGAGACACAAGACAGGAGGCATTTCTTGGGTTATCAAATGATACATAGTGAATGATACATAGTGCAATATGGTCCGAACAGGGTATATAATTACAGTATATATAGTTAAGAACTAAAGATAGACCCCGGAGACCTAGAATCCAATCAACAGGATCCTTTTCCTCTCCTTTTCTATACAATAGGTTTTATCCTTTGTTAAAATTACAAGAGAGTAAAAAATCCTTTATTTTTGCAACCTGATCGCTCTTTTGATTTTGGAAAAAATTAGATTCTCTTTACTTTATCAGTATACTGTTTCTTCTACACATCCGTCTCCAAAGAGAATAGTTAGGATTTTTTTTTCATAAAAAAATAAAAAATAATCAATGATTCACTCGCATAAAAACCTTTTTCTGCACTGGCACTAATCTATTTTTAACATCCAAATTAGATCGGGTAATTATTCCAATTTTAAGAATATAAGCTCGTTGCTTTTTGTTTTACCAAAATTAGGGCTAAAAGACGATATCCATTTATTCACTAGACCCAACTGTAAATTTCTTTTGTCTCCTTCCAAAAATAAAAACAATTATTACGACATGCTGTTTTTTCCTTCATTACCTTTTAAGATCAGTCGTGGTCTTAATATAGACTCTACCAATAGTCTGGACGAATTCGTTGCTTCATCCAAATGTGTAAAAGATCATAGTCGCACTTAAAAGCCGAGTACTCTACCGTTGAGTTAGCAACCCGGATTGTAGATATGATAAAAAAAAAAAAAAGATTGAACTAGCAAAAAATCAAATTTAAAAGAAAAATTTTTTTAATCAATTATAAACACCAATCCACTAAAATAGGTAGGATTGGATTAAAAAATAATAAATTCTCAATAGATATATCTAAATATCTATAATTAAAACTTATACCCATTTTTCTCTTGATCCATTCCATTTTTTTTTTTTTTTGACGTCTTGTATACCAGTAAATTCAGTAAACACATCCTTATGACTAAGGTGACTAAGGCTAAAGCAAAGGAAAAATAAATATAAGGCAGGAATAAACAGATCCATTTTATTTATCTATGATCAAATTATATTTGTTCGGTACACCATTGTCAATATGAATAGAATGCTGAGAAAAAAATTCTAAATAAATCAAATTAAGGCCTTGTGTTAGATTAGCACAATCTAAATAAAAAAATAAATTTGAATGCAAAAATAAATAAAGGCAGGGTAGAGAAAAATATCGAGTTGATTCAATCAAAAGAGGTACAGGTACAATAACCGAAATTGACCCTGTCTTTGTCGGTAAATTAAATTACTACAATAACAATAAATAATAAAATAATAAGTGAGCAAAAAAAAGAGCAAACAAATTATGGAGAAATAATTATACAAAGATAGATGCTAGTCCCCTCTCTTTTTTATTCAATTTTTTTAATTTAATTAAATTAACAGTTAACCCAATATTCCTTCTTTAAATAATTCTGTCTTCCTTAAAATATCATGAACAGTTACTGTGGGTTGAGCGCCATTTTCAAGGAAATATAGAATAGCGGGAACATTTGAATAGGTTTGATTCTTTATCGGATCGTAAAAACCTACCTTCCGAAGATCTCTTCCTTCTCTTCGGGATCGAACATCAATTGCAACGATTCGATAGATGGCTCATCGGGATAGATGTAGATAAACAATGCCCCCCCTAGAAACGTATAGGAGGTTTTATCCTCATACGGCTCGAGAAAAAATGATTCTAATTTCTGTATATAACGGCAAATATATCCATAAAATACTGAATAAATAATTATGATTAAAGTGGTTTTTTCTTCCTCTTTCCTTACGAAAGTTAAAAAGATCTCATTTGTACTCATAACTCAAGTTGGGTAATTCTGAGGAAATCCTTAGATATTTATTGAGCCGTCTCTAACCTCTTTTGTTTGTCTCGAATCAATTTTTATTCCGCATTTTGATCCAATTGTTGAGACAATTAAAAATAGTGTTTCCTTGTTCCGGAATCCTTTATTTTTGTTTTGTGAAATCATTGGGTTTAGACATTACTTCGGTGATCCTTACTCCTTTCAAAAGGGCAGCAACATACCTTTTGTTTTTTCTCTTATTTCTTTCTATAGAAAAAAATAAGAGAGATTGATTCCCTTGTGATACACTTTTGATCGAATATAGTTTTATGAATTCCGACAAATATTACTTATTTTATTTTTTATTTCAAACTTGTTTGAATTTTAACCCTTTTCAATTTATATAATTTATCAATTTATATTATATATATATATTATAGAGGATATATTTACAAAGTTGGTTCAACTTATTGATTTTTATTGTCACTAACCCTAGATTCTTTCCCCCAATAAATAAATCTCAATACTTTCTGCTCGAGCTTCATCATGTACTTTTTATTTAGATTAGAACCCAACACAAATTAGGTTCCTAGTAAAAAGAACAAACTATGTCGAGCCAAGAGCATCTTCATTCTTATAGAAAATGGCGGATGTAAGAATCCACAGTCAATCATGTCCTTCAAGTCGCACGTTGCTTTCTACCACATCGTTTTAAACGAAGTTTTACCATAACATTTCTCTTATTTAATTTCAAACTGATATGGAATTGATTCAATATGAAATCATGAATAGTCATTGGATCAACGGATATATGTATATATTATTATATATTATGATATGGCCGGTCGTATAGTTTTGATTTTATATTATATCCATAAATAGTCTCTATATTAAATATATAATAATATTTGACTTTTCTTACTTTACGGAAAAGTCTTACTCAGGAAGGATCCCTTTTTTTTCTTGAACAAATCAATTAAAAACCTCAAAGAAAGGGGCTGGGACGGAAGGACTCGAACCTCCGAGTAACGGGACCAAAACCCGTTGCCTTACCGCTTGGCCACGCCCCATTGAAATTTATATTCAACACTAATAAATACTAATATTATATTAGTATTGGTTATTCGTCAATTCTAGTATGTAATATATTGTTGCTAGGTTTCTATACATGAAGAGATAGAATCAAAAAATTCATTGATCATTACATTGAATTCAATTAAGATATTGTATGAAAGTATAATTCTTTGTATTCTTGTTTGAGAATTGAAAGGAGTTTTTGATTTGGGATAGTTCAAAGAATAAAGAAGGATTTTTTTGCCTGCCTTTTTCATTTTTACCTTATATTATAAAAATGACTCAATCAAAATTAAATTATCTAATCTACAAGAACGAAATTTTTGTTATGCTTAATATCTTTAGTTTTATCTGTATCTGTCTTAATTCTATCCCTTATTTGAGTTCGAGTAGTTTTTTCTTCGCCAAATTGCCCGAGGCTTATGCTTTTTTCAATCCACTCATAGACATTATGCCTATCATACCTCTATTCTTTTTTCTCTTAGCCTTTGTTTGGCAAGCTGCTGTAAGTTTTCGATGAAATCTTCAATATTCTCCTAAATTCATGATTAAAAAAAAAAAAAAAAAAACACACTTCATTATAGCATAGCATATGCGGTACGAAAAAAATGGGTAATCTATTCCCCCTAAAAAAATGATATCTTGGAGATTTTGTAATGCTTACTCTCAAACTCTTCGTTTATACAGTAGTGATATTCTTTGTTTCTCTCTTCATCTTCGGATTCTTATCTAATGATCCAGGACGCAATCCAGGACGTGAAGAATAAACATAAGACATTTTTAGCTTTGCTTTTTTTAAGAATTCTTTATTCCATTAACTATTTTAATCAAGGGATCCAGTGATGAGGGATAGCGGAGAGAGAGGGATTCGAACCCTCGGTATAAATAAAAATCATACAACGGATTAGCAATCCGCCGCTTTAGTCCACTCAGCCATCTCTCCCAACTAAAAATTGTTAATTGTTTATGTGATATAACAGGTAAAGTTGAAGTAAAGATTGATCAAAAACCCCTCATCTTCTTTCTTTTCTTATTTTTTCTTATTAGAATTTAGAATAGAAAAATATAAAAAACAATCAATTCAATATATATATATAAATATTATGATGATAATATACGATATAAAAAATTTTGATCAGATCAGCAATTCAATTTATATAATGATTTGAAACAGATATCACCAATAGAAGGACTACCTTACTTTTTATTTTGTACGAAAAAATCCCGGCCCGCTTAA